AGAAGTGGAGTCACCCTTCTTTTTTTTTTCGTTGCAGCAAGTCAGTTGCGAGGCGCTCCAGACCTGTTCGGACGTGAGCTGAGCTTCCAACAAGAAGATCCTACTACTGCTCATTCCATCGGACGGGACCGCTTTCCCTAGCTTTTGAGTTTCACGTACTTTTTTTTCTTTTTCTCACCAGAATGCATGTGAAAATCAACTCACCGGCCTTTGATTGATTTTTTTATGTTTCCGCTTGATCCCAGTTTCCATTCCCCTTTCTCTAATAATAAGGTAAGCTTCATAGCTCCAACCTAGTAAAGGCTCATCTTTTTTTTTTTCAGAAAAAGAATAGAATAAAGAAAGAGATAGTCTATATCCTGTATCGATCATAGAATCACTCTATGAATAGGTAAATTCTTTGTGACCTCCCACCGTTCACGACATCCCTTGCTTCTCGCTGCGAACGGCTCCTCGGTGGAGGAGTAGAAGCGCTGGTCCCCTTCGGCCAAGTTGCTTGTGCCTGCTGTTACCTACCGTAGGACCTCCGTCCCCGAAGCGAAGAAAGAGGAGCAGGAACAACAGGTTGTCCTCTCCCGGCCCAGTAGTTCCGCAACTACTACCGTGGTTGTTGCCAACGGGGATCCCCCATTCCGAAAGGTTACTAGGCCGGCCGTTAGGTCCAAAGTTGTATGCCACTGCTATGGTGCCGATAGATTCACTACTTCAGCGCCGTTATCGGACATTGCAGGCTGAGCATCTATTTCTCGTATATCGTTCCACACCGAGAAGAGGGATGTGTACCTCCAGCAACAACAAGAATGGAACCATAGGCTCCTATGCTGGGAGCATTTCGGGGTATAAGTCTAACCACCTCAACTCCCCGTTTCTGGCATGCTATAGTTATTAAAGTCTCTCGACGGCGGGAATGGGAGATTACCGGTAAGCCAGATGCTTCGCGAACCATATTCAACTTTAAGGCATTTCGTTGCACTTAAATCACCCTCGTGAAGGGGCGCACTCCGATACCATTGATGTCCAATAGCTTTGATAGTAATGGCTGGATCTACTACTACCTCGTCCATTGAGTATAACAGAGCAAATGATGGTATAGCAATGAACATCAGGATGATACTAGGAAATATGGTCCAAAGAATCTCGATAGTAGTTCCATGAACAATCCTTTGCGGAATTGGATTCTTTTTATAGTGGAAATGCCATAAAGTGCGAACCAAGATCCATAATACGAAAACCAAAATAAGAATGAGGAAGAAAAAGATATCGTGATGTAAGTCTATTATTCCTTGCATCATAGGTGTTGCTGCGTCTTGAAATCCTAATTGCCATGGTTCCGCTGCATCACAAGGAGCAATTGTGAGAAATAGCCATTCTAGAACAATCATTTGCTTTGGTTCATTTTATTTTCTTTTTCCGCTCCCCCCAAAAAAAGAGAGAGACTCTTCGACTTCGAGAACTAAAATGTTGGTTGTTGACCAACGGAAAGCATGGGAGTACGAAAGATGCACAAACGAAATAAGCACCGAATCGGATCCAAACTTCTTTGTTCTTTCTAAGTCTTCTTCTTGCATATAAGAACGCAACTGTTGCAAAAACCGTTTATATATGATAGACCAATCAAATCAAGGGAATCCCGGAAAAGAGGGTTTGTACTAGCTTTTTTCCTTTCATCTATCTAAAAATGCTATTTTTTGTTGCGCTGAGCGATGCGATGCAGCTTCGTTCATCTTATAAGAATATAGAAAGAAATCTCCTAGCTAGGAGAGATGCTATGCTACTCTTGACTTGGTTGGCTCTACCTATTAAGAGATGGTCTTCTGCCCGCTTTAGAATACCAGCGGGAAAACCAGAGCAGAGGAAAGCGCTAGCAGAGGCAGAGGAAGAAAGTCGATCGCTTGGTAGCGCTTGGAAACCAGCTTAGAATTAGAACGAGAACCAGAAGGAGAAGGAAAAATAGAAAGACCCTTCTCAGAAGAAGAATTAGAAGTAGAAGAAAGACGGAAGGCAGTTTCAGAATTCTCACTTCCGGAAAACTTCCTAAAAAACCGGCGAAAGGAAGTAGTCATTGACTTGTTCAGCACAAAACTATGCCCAAGCAAGTTAACCAATCCCGGATCTAATCACCGCTATCAGTTTCAGTGATCACTTACGATAACCGAGTTAAGGAAAGAAAAGAGAAGCCAATAAAATAAAGGAACAGCAAAGGTCGAATAAAAGGAAATAGAATTGATAGAAGATCGGGGACTAAGCCCTCGGCGCCTTAGAGAACCTTTGAATGAAAGTGACTTTCGTAAATTTTTATTGCACGGGATTCTTATTCTTAAGATAAAATGCCTTTCTTATCCAACTTTGCCTCGACCCCTACGTATATAACTAGGAGTTAGAAAGCCTGACTTCAACTAACGCTTATGGGGCACTCAGATTGACTGATTTTCTCCTTTAGCCACAGGCATGCTTTACTATCACAGACAGGAGACCACCATTACTACACTTGAACTATCAAGCCAAGAATTAGTAAAACAGGCTCGGTGGCTCTGGCTCCTTGTCCAAAGCAATTGGTGATTGCTAGCTGTCAACTAGGGTTGCCCCTTAAGACTACTTTTCACATCCTCGGCCCGAACCTAACAATGAACACGCCCGGAACTACTTAGAAAGCAAAATGCTTGCATGAAAAAGAGTCGATAAAGAACCTTTTCAGCCTAAAAGGGGAATTGATTCAACTCCTGTGTATCGGTGCCATGGCAAAAAAGTCATGTCTTGGAGCATTCCATACGTCGACTCATGAAGACGAAAAAATAAAAGAAAATATTCCTCCATTCTCCACTATGTCACTAAAAAAGAAGACATCGTATTCTAGAGAAGAGAGATGTTCTTCCTATCATGATTCACACAAAAAGGAAAAGGCACAGCGAGTCCACTCATAGGGCATCAAAGCAGGATGCGCAGGGCAGTGTGCTGATTGATGTACAGAGCGATCAAGACAAGGCAGGATATGCAGAGCCGGGCGCAGGCACATTCGCAATGCCACTCATTGCAAAGGCCCGGTACATTCGTCAAGCTACTCACCACTATGATATGAGGGAAAGAGTTAGAAAAGAACAGGTAGTAGTTGGAAAAAGGTGTTCTAAGGACTACTTCTGTAACACAAGTGCCTTTTTCTACTGGGAGAACTTAGAGGCTTTCCCGGGGGTGAAGTCTTATTAAAATGAAAAGAAAGAACATTTTACAGTTTCGATTCGGGGCAACCTTTCTTAAAGTCTTTGTGCGTTCAATAAGGGAAAAGTGACTGGTGCCGTTCACTTCTGCTTGGGAGTAACTTTTTGTTTTGAATCTTCGGCTTAACAGCCACTATTCTGTGGGCTAGATCCCAGGCTGTTTAGTTCTATTCTAGGATTCAATAAATTTTATTTAAATAAAAAAGGGAAAGGACTGCTTATTTTGATAGTTTATTTATTATTTCTAGATGATATATTTGAATAATTCCCAAAATCTCACTACATATGGGAATCAAGTCTTTTCAAATAAATAGGTACCAATGCCTGCCTTCTTGTACTAATTGATGCCTTAAATTAGTTGCTGCAATATAGCTTTTCTCATGCTTTCGTAGGTTCCGCCCTCACTCGGAATTAGCCAAAATAAAGGGCATGTTAGGTTAGGCCTCGCCGTAGACCTCGGCAGCTTACCGGACAAGAGCGAGCTAACTAGTGGATCATAGACCTTTTTAATGATTCATCCTACGCCCTGGATACCTACGCTACTAGGGAGCCCCCGTATCAGTTATTTCGGGCATCTCTATCTCTTGCACTTTCAAAATGTTATAAAAACCCTACTTCAAAACGATTAAATAGTCTAGTAAGCAATAGCAACTTAAGTAAAGCTTATTTGTATACTGAGATTTTACCACCTTACTCTGATCGGAGGCTTATAAGATAGCACCCTCAAGATGGAGATGCGGCATAATAATATGAACCGTACTCGTCTGCTTTTTCTTACTCTAGTGCTGGAGTATGGGCATATGGAAAGGACCTAACTGCTCTTTTAGTGACTTGTGTTCATCTGCTTCACTTCAAAAAGAATACGGAAGGAACGGATTCTCGAACAGTATACTTATTGACTTTCTTTCCCTCAGTCGGGTCACAGGGATTTTTCTTTACAAGAACTTCTTTTTATTAAGTTGATAACATCACATCGCTTATTCATCTGCACCTTCTTCTTTAGATATTGCTAATCTAAGTATGAGCTACGTGCTCCGTCCCCTTAGTTCACTCCTCAGACAGAGACGTAGGAAAAGGCATCTTATTGGGCTAAAGGTGGCAGCGGGGCAGGGTTTGATTGCGACCCCTGTTGCTGAAGCACGTACCCCGTCGGATACAGTTTAGTGTCTTTTGAAGATGTGGGAGTATTGAGTTTATTTGCGAGGAGAGCTGCTGGTGATTTTCTATCTTCCGCGACTCCTTTCCCCAGGAGGATGTGTAGTATCCGTGCCACCTGGTCTCTTAATTTATATGATCCTGCTGGTCATTGTCATGATTTTTCCCCTGTTGCTCTTCCATGATCCTAGTTTGAAGCCTAGATGATGAAGACGAGCGCCTTTTTGGAGCTATGTTTAATCGTTAGATTTGACCTCTTCCTTCTGTGGGTGAGTGGACAAATCATGGGTTAGTTTTAAAGTTAGTTACTTTTTTGGTAATGATGCATGAGCAATGCAATGGTTTTGTCATTTGCTGTATAAACGTCCTGTTTCAAACTTTAAACTCAAATGAACGAAACAGGAAAAAAAAAAGTAACATTGACATTTCAATGTAGCCTCAATACATAGAAAAAAAGAGGAGGGTTTCCCCCTGGCTTGTCTTCCTAAGCGTGGCGCGTCTGTATCGACTTCCTGCGGATCCGGCTTAAGAAGTCAGAGATTTCCCTTTGTCGAGGGTGAAACTTTATTTTGAATTTCTCCAGCCTCATCTGCAATCCTCAAGGATTTCCATAGTGTGTTTTCTACAATTTTTTACGCGTAACTTCACTTCATCTTCCTCTTGTAGTGCCCTTCTATGTCCTGGGTTTTTCCCGGGCGTTCATTGAAATCACACCGAGCTTCAAACTGCTTGCATCGTGCCTCCAGCTCACTTGCGGCCGGTGAGGAGCTGGTGACCCACTTTTTTCACCCTTCTCTTTAGTCTTTAGGGTACGATTGTGGTTGCCTAATTCTTTAACTTGGGTGGTGCGAGCATCGGCAGTCGCTTGCAAGGTCTGGCTCTTCTTCTTATTTAGTCTTTCGATCTCCTTGGCCATCTTCTTCATTTCATGGTGCCTTGGTCTCTTGAACCTGGTATTTACTCTATGGCTAATTCGGCCATTCTCTTAAGGTTTCCCATCTCTCGTCTCAAGTTCGAAGGATTGGATGCTGCCGATCAATTCTCTTTCCCTTCTCGGGTTCCTAGTCCAAGGTGATTTCACAGCCAAGGGTACGAAAGAAACTACGCTATGAAAAGCATCTCTACTCTCTTCTCTGGCTTATCTGGCTATCTATAAAGAGTAAAAAAAATCCACTATTCGATTTTCTTTCCTTTCTTGGTCAGCTCTTCGAGGGTCAAGTCTTTTGAAAAGCTTTTATGAGGCCACCTTTCTTAGTAAAGGCTTTTGTTTGTGGTCTGCAATGGGTCTAGCCCCGTGAGCCTCTCCAAACGTTCGCAAATCGGCCTCTTTGTTGTTGTTGTTGCGGGCGTACGGTACTACGGCCTTTATTATTCCACTTTCTCAAAATGTAGAGCAGCAAATCGAGAGTCTCTCGCTATGTCCCCATTCTTTTCTTCGATTCTATGGCCGATTTTGTTTAATCCAAAGCTGGTGCAAGCGATCTCATAGGCGGATCACGGGGAATAACTCTTGTCTTGATAGGAAAGCATCAAGCAAGAAAAGGCTTTTACTAAAGAAGGCCGGTTCCCCTAAGAAATTAAAGGGCAACGGCTTTCGCGGGCAATCAAGGCGCGAATCCCTAGCTTGGTTCCTGGGATATCTTTATTCTCTTTATGATGATGTAAGGGTCGGAAACAACTCCCTTTGGGGAATAAGGAATCGATCGTCAACGCCTTTGGTTCCCGCCAATCGATTATCTTTAGTTTTTTTTGGGGGACTTTCGAAGCGATACTAAAACTACGGATGTCATGGAGCATCGGATTCGGCGATCAAAACCTAGATAAGAACCCCGTCTTCACCTTATCTAGGTAAAGCAATTAAAAGGAGGAGAAAAAGCCAAAGCGAAAGACCCTACCGCTCCTCACCTTGCTTCAGAAAGTCATTCATCGCTCTGCATATTTCATATAAAAAGGGAAGTTTCCTCTGGAACATCGGTTTTCAGGGCAGATCATCCTGCCTTAAGTCATTCACGTCTAGCTAACATTCCCCTAACGGTTCAACTCACTTAAAAAGCAGGAGATGGGAGATATAACGGGTAACTTGTGCCAATTCAATGCCCGGCGAGACCGCATCAATCATGATCCAAGGGCTCACACAGTGACGAAGCAGGGATCTATTCGTCCACTCCCTTATATATATGGGCGTTAATAGCACATAAAGTATGATATGTATGCTAGGGCGAAGCTCCCACTGGAATGGGCATGTCACACTCAAAAAGACCGAGAAGATATCTTATTTGAAAGCGAAAAATCGGAAACCAAAGATCCCTTAGAGCTAAATAACACGCGCAGGATCGCTAGGCTGAAAGCGCTGTCCGTTTTAATGGCCTAAGTTTAGCGCTCGCCGAATCCATTTCACAGCAGGGGTGTACATGATTTAGTTAAGTTTCAGCTTGGTTCCATTGTGAAAGCACAAAGAAAGTTAGTATAGTATATAAACTAAAAGTCTTTCAAAAGTAAGATCCTAGGCAACACTGCGTGGTTAGCGCTACTTCTAGACAAACTTTGAAAAGGCTGTCCTTCCTGTGTACTAGGTAGAGGGCTAGGTTCCTTAGTGAACTTCGAGTAGAATACGGTCTTGTTCCTCTTTCGCTTTCGCTTCTGCTACTGAATTAAAGCTTTAGACCGAGCTTTCTAATCAAGATGTGGGTGTGCCGTCTTCATCTGTAACGACTAGCCTAAGCATAAAAAGGAAGACTTTACGCGAGCAATAAGAACGAGTCTAAGATATGTAACGACCGCTAGAGGGATGAAGCGCTAGTGCGCTCTTTTCTTTCCTTGCCTGCTATATTGGGACTTTTAAAAAGCAACTTACTTAACTGATCTAATTGTAACAGGCTTGATCACTGAAAAAGGAAGCATCGAACTTGCTCTCAATCAATACTCTTGCTGGGACTATTGGTACGGGCACATAAATAGAGATAAGCCGACCAATCAATCACACTAGCACACTAGTCTTACATGCCACTAGGAATATGGGTGGGAACAGGGACAGCGGTAAAGGACCTACCTATAGAAAAAGAATGCCCCGAACGCCAATCTTTCTCATCAATCTGGTAGAATCGAAGAGTAGCTCCGGGTAAGGAGATCCGATAGGTGACGGGATTATCTGGGTCATACGTTCCATTGATGGTTTACTTAAATCTTTCCTTCCGAAGGTTGATTGACATAAAATGCTTATAGAGATGAGAGATGAGCTATGCCAGCTACGGGAGTCGGTATATCTGGATAAGCTGGGGCAGGGCCAGTTCCCGCGGCAGACGTATGCTCAGTTAAAGTGAAAGCTTTAGAAAGAAAAGAGACAAAGGTGCCAGCTGCTCCTCATCAAGATCAAGACACGCTTCCCCATCTCCTTCACCCAATCTGATAAGTTGAGAACCTACCTACGTAGAAAGACTTACCTCTCTCGTAGGTGAGTGCTACCTCTTTCTTTAAGACAAGACACAAAGCTCGACTTCCTGTACATCTACCATTGGTTTTCCTAAACCGAGTTCGTTCCTTAAGCGCATGGGAAAAGTAAGTGAGAAAAGAAATGGCTTTCCAGGCCAGAAAGAAACCACTCCCTAGGGGCTATCTTTCCTTTGGGAAGCTAGGCAAGCTACCAATAAAGTATTAACGAATCGGCTGCCTTTGAAGAGGAGCCCGAGAAGAAGATCAATCACTTCACTGGCTTACCTCGCTTTGTGCCCTTCACTTCACTTCACTCATGCTTTCATGGCTTGAAAAACTACAACATTCCTATCCTTCCCGTCAGTGTCGATGGGAGGCTTTCGTATAGCGTATAGAGAATGCTTTCGGGTAGGGTGGTAGATCCCTTAAAGGAATTGATCGACTAAAGGAAGAATTGGTGCTTGACAAAGAATTAGACCGGAACCAGAAAGGAGAAAGACAAAAGCCACTGCTCTTCAACAAGACTCTTTCCTATTCTCTTTCCTTTGAAACATCCGACAGAAGAGAAGCCATAAAAGAGAAGCTCCCCGATTGATTGTCTCGATTTCACTGCCTTTGTTGGCCATCATGCCTACTTCTCTCCAATGCCTCCTTCCAACTCCTTTGAAGGGCTTTTCTTTCGCCCCTACTACTAGTTAATCATACTTTTTACCTCTTTTTATTATACGCATGGGAATATATATTCCCACAAACCCTAGAGAAAGAAAGAGTCATTGGTCAACCAAGCACAAATAGCCCTCGTAAGGCCTCCCAATAGTTCTACTCATGTACGACCCTGCTGGCCTAACTAAGAACATCTGCAACCAGTCTGATTCCCCTCTAATCCCCCCGAACCGTAGTTACCTTGCTGCCTCTGTCTTAGCCACCTTATTTTGAAGCCGGATAGCTTGAAGCTTAAGGGCTCTGGGAATTCCCTTTCAAACTTTATCTAATCACCCTAACGTAACAGAACTTGGCTAACTTATTACTGAATGCCGTACTGAGAGTTATCCCGTCCCGAGTTCTCTCGGGATGAGCTCTTAGCGATTAGTCAGTCTGGGTCCAGCTAGTCTTGCACTTTCAGACCGGTACTTCAAAACAAACAAAGGCTTAGTAAGCACTCCACTTTTTAGTAGTCTATTCCATTCTCGTGCAAATGTCGATCCCTACGCGCCAAAGCTTCTCCCATACTCTCTTATTTCGACAACAAATGGAGATACTTGAACCCCTAGGCCCCGCCTTTCAAACACCGAACCCTGCCTCCTCTTCTTGTTGGATTTGCATCTTTTCACACCACAACACGTCTAGATAAAGGATGGAGGACAGGGGACCTATGCCCCAATGCTTTTCCTTTCCTAATAAATTGCCTAATAAAGAAGAAGATCTGTAGCTTGTTCTTGCCACTTCAGAAAGGTCGTACCCTCGCAGGAGAGGGGCAGACCACTAGCAACTCAGAATAAAGGATGTAGTTAGCGTTAGTCCTCGAATATTACACCTTCTCTTATCTTTCCCAAAAAAGGGGGCTTAGGTCGTTCAATTAAGAAAGGGAAGTTGGGATTACTAAAGGTACGAGCCAAATACAGCAGATCTGGGGCTTTAAAAGCAAGTAAAGTGGGCGAAAAGGACTCAATTCGGGTTACCCGGACAAGACCCACCATACCTAGACTTTTCGACAAGACGCGCTTTCAACGGGCCTTAGCCCGGCAAAGTAATCATCCCATGACTAGTCATTCCAGCTAGAAATAGCGAAATGCCGAGGATCAAGATCCGCTAGTTAGCTCCCTTTTGAAAGATGTTCATCATGTGTCAGATGTAAATTTCCAAAAAACAGCTTCTCTTCCTTCCATACAGGTGAGCGTCCCATCTTTTTCTTACTTGAATGAAGAAAGACGGAACCTCTCTTTTCGGCCACAGCCAGCAGTTCGCTTTCCACTTCCGAATACTAAAGAGCGATTGAGAGAAGAGCAGTACGTGGTTCATGGGGTGGAGACAAATACTCGGGAACTCGTTCCTGTCTCTTTTTCTTATTATTCTCTTTGATTCATGGGCTTATGGTAGTATCCTACTACGCGGTGATAGACTTTTTTCAGCAGAGGATTTGGTTACATCGGAAGATTCGCAGACTCTGTGGCACCATCCAGAGAAGTCGGGGGAATGGTTTTCGAAGAAAGAAAAGAGCTCTTCTTTCGGTTTAATGAAATTCTCTGCCAATCAATAAATCTAGTCTCTTCTCTCCCATACTTCATTTTGACCCATTCGAGCTGACTAATCAGCAGCTACGGAAGACGAGATCTACTCATTCTATTTTTATACGAGAGCACCTAAACCTCTTCGGATTTCTTTTCCTCAGTGAAGTCAAGAGAGTCACTAGACTATCACTATACTATAAATAACTGAAGTCGGAAATCTCTTTCTGTCTAAAGAGTTGAGTTCTGTTACCAAAGAGTAAAAAGAGGCAAACAAAGAAATCGGTCAGTCGACGACTTGGCTTTAAACAAATCTATTTCCTTTCCTTGCAATGTAAAAGGGGTTCCCCTCCTCCCGAAAAAAAGAATCCCGTCCTCAGCCCGACCCCGGGAACTCAGTAGGCTCGCTGCTAAGAGAGACTAGGAACAACAATGCTGCTCCCACCTGCTAACAGCACCATAAACATGCGGCTGATGTACGTATGTAGCCCTTGCGTCGATCTTACCTCCGCTGCCTGCCCGTACGCGGGTCGACTCACAAGAAATGCAGCTAGCTCGCCAACTAACTGTTCATGTTTGAGTTTGTTGGCTTGCTCTTGCTTCATTGTTATTTAGACACTACCTGAATTTACTTACTTGGTAGCCTACGTGAGTATCCGGATGGATAGAGACTGATCCCTTTCTACATACATAGCCCCACCCCCACCAGATACATACATACTTTTCTTCCTTTCTCCCATAAAGCTTCCTTTCCTGAATCTTAGCTCTTATCTTTCTTATGTATTATTACTACTATTACTTTATAAATCGGGCCGAAAAGAAGCAACCGTAACGTATTGGGGTAGTACGCCTGGAACAAGAGGGTTCGTCGTACAATTTCGGCGATTACAAAAGGAGTATATCCCTCTCCCTTAGTGTCTTTCCACTTCCGTCGTTCAGGAACAAACACTTCGCCTAAGTCTTTTGAATCCCGGCCCGGCTTTTCCCCACTAACTAATTAAGTTTACGACCACTGAACAAACTTGGTTGACGAAGATGGTTTATGCGCCGCTAATGTAGCGGCTTGTCGAGCATTTGACAAACTCACACCATCCATTTCAAATAGGATTTGTCCCGTGGACACACGAGCAACCCAACCCGTAGGATTTCCTTTTCCTCTTCCCATTCTTACTTCTGTAGGTTTCCCAGTAATAGGGAAATCCGCGAGAACTCTTACCCATATCTTACCATTTCTTCGGAATTGTCCGCTCATAGCACGATGGAAGTGTCCGATTATAGCCCGACGCGCTGCTTCAATGGCTCGATATGAAAGACGACCAGCTCTACAACTTTTAGTACCATATCTTCCAAAACCAAGTTGTGTACCGTCCGGTTTGCAACGCCTACTACATCTGCCTTTACGATATTTACTATATTTCGTACGTTTCGGATATAGCACGTCCCTTTTGTTTTTTACTATATGAAATCCACACTTTGACACCTGAGATTCCGTAACGAGTAGATACTTCCGCAGGAGCATAATCGATTTTCTGGTTAAATACATTACGAGATGTTTTTCCATACTTTCCGCATTCAGTTCTAGCTATTTCTGCACCTTCTAATCGACCTGAACAACATATACGGACCCCCTCCACCCCCTTTTTCATTACTAATGGAATATCCTTCACTATTTTACTAAAAATGGAACGAAATGATCTTGTTTTGTTCCTCGGTTGAAAAGAGATGTCTTGAGCAATCGGAGAAGCACTTTGATAAACAGATTTGATCTTGACCGATTCAATTAAGGTATTAGTGTTTGTTCTATTAGACAACAAAGATCGCATTTTTTTCACTTCGTTCAAATAAGAGTTGTACCCGTACGGAATTCTTCTGTTTCTCAGTATGATCTCTATCATCATCTCTATTCCCTTTATCAATTCTCCTATCCTACCTAGGTCTATGAATTTCTCTATCAATTCCATTACCTTATCCTTACCCATGAGGTTCCAACATTTTCTCCTTAATTTACCTAGGAGTTGTTCCCGGGCATCCTCAAAAAAAAGGTTATTATACACCCCAACCCCATCCCTTAGAAAAAAAAAGGTAGCACCGAAGAAAGGAAAGAGCGAGGTGGTGGTTTTTGTTGTTCCCGCGAAGCGAAGATCATTTGCTTGGCGAATGAAGTGGGTCAACCTCTTTTTGGCTTCGGCCAAACACTTTTTCTCGCTGGTCGAGCTTTCTACAAAAAAAGCGATGCGAGAACGTATTCTCTTATCTAAGCTTCTTTCCTGTGCATTAGCTCTCCCCATCGTAGATGGTTCAGCTACGCCCGGTGCCACGAAATGATTGAGAACTACGACGGGGTCGAAATGAATTTTGTTCTTTGTATTCAATAAGTATTGCATGACCAAATAATTCAAGGAAGGGCGCACTGCAGGGAGGGTCTTTTTAAGTAGATGACTCGTCGGGCCGTTGGAGCGGGACTTCTTTGGGAAAAAGAACTTGAATAACTTAGTTTTTCTGAAGGAGTCGTCATTTTCTATCAGGAACGCTATGTCATTTACAACCCCGGCGTATTTCGGATGCTTGAAGGCCCCGCTGCCCCGAAGTGATTTAGAAATATTCTTCTTTATCGATGGTGATCGGTCATGGTATCCATAGCCTTGCTTCTTTTTCGGCCAAATCCTGATTTCGTTTTGTTTCTCCCGATCGTCGAGCCTGATCGACTCGACTCTTTTCCCTGCCCCCCGGCCTCTCACTTCCTTTCGTTCTTCTTCTGTACCGTCGTTTGAATGAAGACACCCGATCGGCCCGACTTTCCCAAATGCCCACCACCGGCCCTTCTCCTTTCCGGGTCTGGATTTATCGCGTCGTTTCAGTCGTCGTGGTCGACGGGGAAGAAAGAAATGAATGAATGTTCTTTTGGGAAAATGTAGAATAATACACCTACCGAGACGAAAGCCAAAGGTGAGTCTCGTAGGTGGACGTATCGAACCGAAATAAGATCTCAGATTGACATCTTGATACACTGATTTACCATAATAATAAATAGAGTCAATGGTGACTCCGCCGTGGGAAGAGCCGCTTCCTTCTTGCTTGATAAGGGAGGCTTCCATTCACCAGCGCAGACTAAAAGTGCTCTCCGAACCGTGCTGGATAGTCACCCATCACACGGCTCTCAAACCCAACCTGTGGTGGATCCCGGGAGACAAAGTCAAAGCGCTTGATCCTTTGCCCCATACTTTGAGATGCTCCTCCCCGCCGATCAAGGCCATTAAGGTCGTGATAGGCTTTTCTTTAAGCCGCTATCGTTTGGTTCGGATAAGTCAAGTCCCTTCGGTCGGTTCGCTCAGGTGGTCCTCCCTTATCTTCCCTAACGTTCAGAGTTGTTCTGATTTGAGATGAGAAAGGAGCACCGGCCGAGCGCCATGAATGAATAAGAAATTGACAGCAGAGGGAATCAATGATTCTTTTTCGACTGAGTTCTAGCTAGTAACATGTCGATTACACACCGGAGGTTGGTAAGAACTGAGGGACAATGCCCCCCTAACTTAAGTGGGCCCACCAGCGAAGCAACTGGTACTTGATCGGGCGGGGGGCGGTTTGCTTTCGTGCAACGCCCTCGCAGCAGGAAGAGGCAGTTGTCATTTGAAAGGAAAGGCCTTTTGTATAGGGCGGCGTTAAGCACCTGCCCACCCTGATGAAAAAGCCTATATATCTTTATTAGTAATAAAGGCCCTGCAATCAAAAAAGAGCGCTAACGCGCATCCCTTTTCTTGCTTTAGTTTGATTGCAGCTAGCGCGCTTGACTAATATAAATAATAGAAAAGGTAAAGGCTCTTCTCCTGTTTTACGAATCTACAAAACTCTTTACTGAGCGAGACTCCATCCATATCCCTACTTTTGGTTATTCTTTTTTTTTCCATTCTATCATTTGTTTGACAGCTTAAACTAGGCTCCACTTTAGATAGGTTTTTGGTCTTAATCAAAATAGGTCAAGGGCGCGTCGGAACGATCGGTAGCTGCTTAGTCTCATCCGAGAGTATAATCTCCTTTTACTGCTTTTTTTTTCATTTTCAAAGAAAAAAAAAATAAAGAAGGGGGTCGATTTAGGCTCCTTCCCTTCCACTGCATAGCTGCGCTAGCAGGTACTACGAGCCCTCTGTCCCACGCATCTAACCAGCTCGCGTGGTTCACCGGTTCCACCGAAAACTCTCATTTATTGAAGCGGAGCATAGTGCGCTTTAGGCGCCGAGCGAGAAACGTCTCTTCTTTCGTTTCGGTTTATTCACTGATCTGAAACTTAGCACTTCTTTTCTTATTGATTCCAGGGGCGGCGGCATTATTGAATGAAGTCTATCCGAACCGAATTAGCACTTCTCAGATCAGGCTAGGCCTCTCCAGCTGAGCTGGGCGCCGGGCCCCAGAATGCGCTAGCGATTGGCACATAGGGGAGTGGTTGCCCGGGTTTCTCCGCCTGGTATCCTGCACCTCGCGTTCATGATATCTACATTCAACTGTGCCCCGGAGACACGGTCGAAGCACGCCCACTCAGTGGGCTTCTTTCACGACATGCTCTAGTCCTGGGTGTCTTCCAGTGGTCTTCTAGCCTTAGAAGAAGTCGTGTCCGCCCCGGACATCTGCAACGTCCTCCCACACCTTTTTTTATATTTTAAATCTGGGACAAACTGAAGGAAAAGACTGACCCATTCGGTGACTTTCGCGGTCGCCCTCACTGAACCAACTTGAATCTGAACTACGATTCAGATCAAGTCTTACCGAAATCGGATTTCCTTTTCGCGCCATATGTGCTTAGACTTTACTTTTTCCCCCTTTTTCTTCCCGGTCCAATATTTGTTCTCGAAGGTCTTCGTTTCCGTGTAGAAGCAAACTCTCCAAATTTATGACCAACCTTTCCTTCAGTAATCTTACAACGAACAGAAGTTTTTCCATTGTAAATTCGTACGGAGCAATCAACGAATTCCGGCGAAATAGAAGATCTACGTGACCAAATTTTCCTGTTCAAAAGAAGATCTCTCTTCTTCTTCATTCTCAAGAGGAATGCATCAACAAAACTGCCCTTCCATATAGATCGTCGTGGCATGAACTCAGAATTTCTTCCCTTCGATTCCGCCCCTACTTCAATGAAGGCTAGCTCCTACTCCTACTCCTTCGAGTCCTGAATCCTCGTTGGTCCTTCTACACTTGTACAATCGATTTCCAGATTCTTCTTCTCTTCTTTGCTCTCTTTTCTCTTACGTCATTTAGTTATTATTTAATTCTTACTTACTAATACTAAGACGAAGGTAACTGCATCTTTTTATGATAACCTTCTAGACTGAAAGGTCCTATTCCCTCCCTTCCCCTATCGGAACACGTACTTTATCGAAAAGTCTAATGGCATTTCACGGTCTTAGATCTCCTAGTAGCAAGATTCAAAGATGGATAAGGCTAATAGAGCTCTAATGTGTCTAACCTTACCTCCCCTTTCCCCTATGTAATTAAATTTTTAATATCCCCCTTTCTTTATTTCTTTATTTAAGGAGATTCTATCCCCTCCCCGTGGTAATATAATATCCCACGTCTTGCTCGTAGCGATGCCGATTCCTCTAGCGGCTCAATCGTATGAGATCAATCCTTATTCTTTTTTCAGAAATAATAATCCCCTCTGTCCTTCACCCCCGACTGATACTTGTCAACTCCCCCTTCACTTTCAAATAAAAGTAAAAGTTCGCTGTTCCTAGAGCTAAGCTAGGTGATAAATCCTAAAAATAGTCATAAGCGGGAACTGCAGCTGGCATTGCCACCGGTTGTTTGGCTAATACTATTGATTAAAGATAGTCTTAGGAAGATGGCGCGATAGTAGATTCTTCTACTGTGACTGCGAGTGTCTCTGGTCCTTCCAATTATCTTTATCCAAGCCCAGATAAGTGAGTCTTCGATCCCGAGACATTTACAATGGGGCTTCATCTTGTTTCGCTTTCTATTTATTGAGAGCATTGGGTCCTAATCGGTCAAACCTATGTGAAGTTAGTTATGGAAGATGCTTATTTTATGATCTATAGACGAGACGTTTTAGCACCTAAAGCGTACGGCACTTCACTCTGAGGAGATAAACGAGAAGACTAGGATACTACACCAACTACCGCAGCATTTAGCTGAGGAGAATACATTATGCAGCCTGATTCTTCCCTCTATTACCAGAGGACTTAAGTGGCGGCAAGCCGATGGGTAGATGACCACGTCTTTACAAAAAGTAAAAAGAGCATTTTAAGAAAGAAAAGAAGGGTACTCGTGCCCCACCCTTGCTTCTAAAAGCTGAAAGACAGCCCTAAGAAAGGAAGGTAGCATCTTCCTCTTATCTGAATCTGAAAGTAGAATCTCTTCGCCTCACTCTCACGACTCAGTCGGGCCGGTTGCTAGCCTGCCTTTCTTCTCTATGAGAAAAGGAAGTTACAAGCCGAAACTATAAAGCGAAACTACATTTGTAGAACGAAAATGTTAAGAATGAGACCGAGGACGGATGCTAAAAGCAAGAATGCCCGCAACTTAATATTAGGCGCTCTAGTAGATTGGGACTCTGACAGCTCAGCTCACTTGATCTATCTAACTCGGTGTACGCTCCCTTCGGCCCTTCTTCAAAGCAGGCAAAAGGCGGAGAAACCCTGCTAGTTCAGAAGCGGTGATTGCGTTTTCAGCTCTCTTTCTCGAAGTGAGTGCAAAAAAAGAAATAGAACTCTTACTATAGGAAAAATTCTTGAATAAACGAGTTGACAACTATGAACGAATGCTTACTGGGAAATAGTAGATTCAAAGCAGTTCATTTCCACATTGCTTTGTCTCATTTTTTATTTTATCAAAGGCGAATGCATAATTCGCTGGGATCAAAGAGATAAAGAAGGGGCAATACGTGAGAACTGGGGATCCCTAAAGGGCAAGAGGAATTCGCACTAATCGTAGTGGTGGCCTTGCTAACAGACATAGATAGCTATCAAGGAGACGAAAAGCTATGTGAAGTAAAAGAAGAAAAGGTCGCCGATTGCTACTAAGAACCTAACAGAACTTGAAGAACTTTTCAAAATGTGGGTAGAGAATCCTGCAATCCATAGTCCCCTTTTCTCTCGGACTTTCTCTCTTTGGCCTGGTATTGCTTGTTGGCCTGTGAAGGGAGTCCCGGTTGGCTAGTCTGACTATTCATTGCCGTCCATTGGCCCGCTTATGTACTTTAAGCGAAATCTCGTATTTAGTCAACGTCACTCCGTCGTTGTTGTTCCCGTCCGCTTTCCTGAGTCTGGTCTGCAAAGCCTTGTCAGCCCTTCAGTCAGGAATTAGCGTTCGACCTTCTCTCCTGCGCCTCTTATAGGTATGGCGCATACAAATGATCCCATCTTTACCTTCAATGGGACTCTTGAGAGTGACTACCCCGACTGACTCATAGCTAGCGGTGCTAAAAGGTAGTTCTTATTCTCTTTTTATTTAACTTAAAACTCTTTATTGTTCTTGTTTATTCTCTTTGACTTTATACTCCGAAAAATCCCTCGACATACAAATACTCTCGCCGGAGAAGTTTCGGGCAGCAAAGAAAAAGGGTGACCATTTCCTTCACCTGGGAGCCCTACAGGTTGGAATAGTACCCATGCATAGAACGGGTCTAGACGTTGGAGTCCTCGCCCGCGTCGTAGACAAAAGACATCTTCGCTTCAGAGACGCCCTTTTTGCCTCAGTGCAAGCCTCGCTATTTCTGATAGGAAAGAGGCATAATAAGTAAAGGCGATCGAGGGTACCGCCTTGAGATGTTAATTTATCTCTTATTATATAAGCCTTTGTTCTAGGAGACTGTCTATCTCTTTTTTTAAAGATGGATCCCGCATTTAGATTTCAAAAAGATGAAAGACAAAAGGAAGTTTCTTCAATAGAAGAGGCAGACTTTTCTTAACAATCTTCTTTTCTTCTTCGGAAAGTGGATATACTGTATTATCATAGCCTTTAAGGGTTTAGTCCTTTATACATGCGAGCTTAGGTTCACACACTTTTGCTTATTTATGCAATTACAAAGCAAGCTTCAAAAGTAGGTACTAATAGCCTGAAGAGTGAGGCTGATCCGTGGGGAGTGCTCCTCTATCTTGGTCAACAGAATCAACAACTTCTGCTGAATATACTGCTACTGAACCGACTCGCTAAACTACCTATGAAGCTACCATCTCTGCTGCTGGTGCTGATGATGAAGGTAGTGGTGGATAAGCTGAGACGGGAAATATCACCGGAGTCATGAACGAAGGAGGAAGGAGCTTACCACGAACCGACTTCGATGACTTGGCTTACTAAGGAACCATTTATTCCGACTTCACGGCTTGCGCGTGGTGACTTGCGATCGGTGAATCAGAAGGCGGTGAAAAGGGGATATCTTCTACTGAACTACGCAGAATCGGGTATAGAATATGTGCCACTTGAAGAGGTGGCTAGCAGCTTTCCGGCTTATGTGCTTGCTATTAAGAACTCGTTATCGGCCAATTGGTAAGGCTAACTTCGCCCGGCATCAACCGGCCTTCAAAGAAAGGCTTAGTCACCGGACTTTGACTCCTTTTGCGGATCGAGATGCTGAAACGAGAGAAGCCGCATCCCCACCAGAGGGCTCATACCCGGCGACCGTCTACCCACGATGAAAGAATGAAACCGGCCTCTGAAAAGGCTAGCTCCAATTCCGTCTATGCTGGCCTAGTTGGAACGATTTCTTTCTCTGCCGACTTTGAACCTACTACAGCTCACCTACCCGTACGCCGTCTTGTTTAGATTTCTAAAATTCCCCGTCTTCCTTCGCTTCAAACTAACTTGAGCTAGGGCATGGTCGGGTTACAGAGATTGAGGAAGTGGGGTGTTGACTGCTTTTGTGCTTTCCCTCCTCTCCTTAAAATAGATACCAATCGTTACATTATTTATCAACTAAGCCCACTCCAACCAATAGAGAACCATTAACTTCCTTCAAAACTCATACGAGCCAACTTCCTCTCATCCTCAATCACTTCCGTCTTTTCTTCGCTCTGTCCAGTAGTCTCATTGTTACTCGTTCAACCTAGGGCGCTAGGCCTCGCGGTTTTACGACATCGGTGCCAAAGCATACAGTCAAGCTCGTTTCCGGGTGTTTTCACCTCCGAACGGAGTAACAAAAGATACTGCAGACAAAAGTTTAGTGATCACTTACGCAAATCTACCTATACTCTTTTTGCGAGATGAGATCAGTCTTTGTTTCGAGTAGTCTATTGAATGCACAATCAGGTTAGCCTTAATTGACTGAAAGCAGTGTAAAGGACTTGCCCTTAATCCCCATAGCGGGAAAGCCTGCTTTGAAAGGAAAGAAACAGAAACATAAGAAAAAGAGACATTGATTTGATTCCTGCCAGGAATGAACTTTCAATCCTAGCTAGCTCGGGTCGTAATAGGCAGTTCAGCCAGTTCGGTACGAGATATTCAGGTGTGATGTGAGCGCTGCGCTAAGGTAGCTTGCTTGCGATCAACCAAATCGAGAGAGAAGTAGGTAGTTGACCTGGGGAATCCTTATATTCGATCGGTGGGTGAGGGAAAGATGTATGGAATCTTTACTTGCTTACGAGCGGGAGCAGCGTCTTATCGTCTACGTGGAGGAGATCTTCGCTTTGGATGCCTTTGAATGCTCTTTTCCCAATGAAAGTTGCTTCCAAACGAGCGAGCACATATTCAGCATACGGTATGATGGGAGGGAAGGATCTATCCGTGACTTCCTAGCTCAAAAGGTAACCTTGTCAATGGGAAGAGGGAATAAAGCCGGACATCTCGAAGGGATGTGCCCAAAGAAGATAAGATATGAGCGAGTATGGGAGAATCCAATCCGATAAAGGAAACAAACAAAGCCTTTCGCTAAGGTAGGATCCTCAGGATGAAAGGGGTGTGATTTCGGTTAGCGAGGATAGTGACTTAGACGAGAGGGCTATAGGGCAGTTTACCTCATAAAGAAATGCACCACTTCTACAGACTGGACTAACAGATGTAATATCATAGCATAGGATATTATTTTACCTTATCTGACACAGACCATTTCGAATGATAGCAGAATGACTCAAGGCTAAGGCATTGGGCCAAGCAAGAATAAGAAGAGTAAAGCCTAAATTCAGTCTAGACAGCGGTATGGTATGAAATAGGTTATGAAGCGCGGGATCACTCGACGAAGAATCCGAGTCCGACCCCGATCCATACTTAGTTGAGTGTTTACAAAGGTACTCCTAATGTGCTTGAAGAGCAGCCTCCTTCCGTCACATCCGAAGAAGGAACCAGAACTTGGAGGGAAGCTATACCAGCTCTTTCAGTTAAAGTGCAGTTGACGAAGGCAGAAAGGCTATAGAATTGTATTACGACGCTATGTCTATGGAAAAATAAGTCATGAACCAAACCCCCTGTTTTCAGGCTCTCATGAAGCCTTAGGGCGAAAGCGAATATTCCTCTAACATTGGGAACTTCGCTCACTTCCTCAAACACTTGAGACTGAGGCGCATTCGAAACAATACATCTATGACTAGAGAATTAGGTATAGGAAGAATATATCTACGCTTCGAGCTGCTTTAGAGCTAAAATAGTCTTTCCTCGTCAGCAGTCACGAGACTGTCTCTCTTCTATTAATGAATTTATGGCACCTTTCTTTCACCGAAGGTGCTTGATAACCAGGCACCAGGCAGGAATATGAACCTTTTCTATATCCAATTATGCTCAAAGCGACCTTAGCCCAAAAGGCTTTACCATCCGCTATTAAGATGAGTTTAGCAGGACGTAAAGAATAAAAATGATAGGACTCGGTGAATACCTATTAGATAGATATCTCTCTTCTTATTTATAGGAAAGTCCGCTCAGTGGTAGCATGAAAGCGGATAACCAAGGTAGGGTAGGTCTTAGTTTCTCCGGATATGAGCTCCCAAATCATTTAATTTAATCCGGAGGTGACTCCGCTCCCTTTCTCAGTGAAGGATGAGTTTTTGCCTGTGTTCACATCTTCTCCTTCCTGGGGAATAGAGACAGAGTTAAATCAATCTCCTCAACTGGTGATCTTCTTCTTCCCTTCTCGAAAGAGTAAAAAGAAATAGAATCTTCGCTACGCCCCCTTTTGCACTCCCAAATAAGTTAAACCGTCACTCATCCCTGGCTTGGCTACGAAAGATAGCTATGAAAACGCATCTCGAACATCTTTTCGTTACCGATCTGATCTGGCTATCTCGAACGAGTTCAAAGATCTCTCCTCTACGTCGGCCTTACGAGTGCTAATTGAAGTATTCCCAGCACGGTTCGTCGATTACCGGAATTGGAGGGAAAAGTAACCATCCCCTTTTTCCTATGTTACAGAATTAGTCAATCAGTCTATTGACTCCCTTACTAAGCTTGAAGTAAAGTAAAGACTTTTCTCATTTGAAATATAACTAGTAAAGGAACCGGTAGGATTATATTCTTACTTCCTTCCTGAGAAGGATTTGCTGTTTCCTCCTTTACCATTGCTGCTTGATTATAAACCTGCTCCCCCCTTCTTCACCTAAGGCAGTGAATTCAGACTCCCTTGAAGAAAGGGGGCTAACCCTATTCCCAAGCTAAAAGGCTAAGCCCGGAGATGCCGTATGCTAAGATGCTTTTTCCAGTCATTCAAAATCTTCAGGTCAAAAGAGCAAGCCGATGAAAGGAAGACTCTCTCGAAAGGTGTCTGCTCGTGGAATAGAAAGACTTCGTTGCATCAACAAAGAAAAGTAGTCAAAAACGCTTACTTAAGCTCATCGATGTGTACTCCTCGGCTGTGAAAGAGAGGGCGCTTATGAGCTAAATCAATCCCGCACAGGTGATTATCCGGAACTTTACACTCAATGGAAAGTAAAAAGGAAAAGAAAATCCGCTTTGAAAGCGATTCCAGAGATCATAAGAACGACCGGGCGGGAGCAGCGGAAGCATTGATATTTGCTTGTTCAGAGATGTTTCAAAGTATACCTATGAAAGTGGATTGCAAGGGTCTTTAGACAATGCATTACTAAAGAATAACCAACCGGAATAACTTATAAGGGAGCGTGGATTGGTCATACTATCTATGGGAAGGAAAACTGCCTGGGAAAACAATCCCATCTTTCTCTCTTTTTCATCCTCAAACGAATCTTTCGTCTGAATTATCACATTTTTACAATTATAGGCTCTCCTACATGAGATTTTTTTACTCTAATGAGTCATTTTTATAGTATAGAATTATATCTTACCTTAATACAACTTGATTCAACCTATAGTAAGAAAGGGGATATGTTTACTACGACTGATTGAAGACACTAACGACTGCATTTGTGATTCAATTAGCTCCCTCAGTCCTTTTCAACTCTCTCAAATGTATGAGTTCGATCCATTAGGTTCTTCGATTTGTTCAGAAAAGAAACGAGAGACAAGAAAACATCTTTGATTACGATTAAAAGGAACAATCTCAAATAGACCAAGATCAAATTTCGGGTCATTTCTTGGTGTAATACTAAGTCGTAAATGATTGGTGTCAGAAGCAAAACTATGAAAAAAGTAACAGAGAGAGGCATCTTCCATTCATATCGATGTTAGATCACCATTTATTCACCTTTTTGTTTTGGTAATGCTCTCAATGGTGAATAGATTTTTTGATCTCCTTTTGCTTTTGAGACGACGACGGCATGGAAGAAAAGCCACGAAACCTGCGATGTATACTGCAAAACCTCCTTTTATTTTCCTAAAAATAAGGCCTTTGACCTTTGTATTCGTTCGCCAAATCTTGTTCAGTTCCATCCAAGCCCGTTTTTGTCTGAATCTTCGTGGAAGAAGAAGAAGCGGTTCACCAGCCACTACATCTGTGGATCCCACCAAATCATTAAACCTGGCGACTGCTCGCTCTTTGATCAGTGATTCACCGGCCACTAGATCGATGAAGAATCTCTCCAAAATCTGCTCTTTGATCAGTGATTCACCGGCTACTAGATCCAGGGATCCCACCTTATTCTCAAACCTGGTGGCTCGGTTGATTGGCACTCCTGTAAGCTCATCTTGCATACAAATTCTGGGGGTCCCAAGTCCTGCATCCACCAAGAACATTTCTTCCCTTAAGCGTAAAACTTCAGATTGTAAAGCGTTTCCACTACATAAGAAAAAACTTGAATTAGATCTTGGAAATGATCGACTCAAATAGATGCTCATCATAAGCTTTTTTTCTTCCTTCTAGACTGGTTCTGAACGCCGTGTAACATCATCGTAAACCAACCTCACAGATCCAACTCAATCTTTTACACCGATGTATCGTACTCTCTCGACCAGGTCATCATAAGAAAATACTGCTAAATCTTTCCGAAGTGAGAGAAGGGGGGAAGGCGCGCTACAACTAAGATAACAGCCAACTGAAAAACGTTAGCTAGCTAGGCTAGCGCGCAATGGCTTTCTCTGATAGGGGCTCGCTTCTTCAAGCTCCGCCCAACCTATACAAGGTGCTGCTCGCTTTCTCTCAGCCACTAGTGGCTTATGTAGTGGTCGGCATTCCTACGTGCTCCTCCTTGCCCCCCTACTTAAGAATCCAAAGGTAGGTTACCTTTGGATGTTATCGTGACGCTTTGGTTACAAAGGTATAGGTTTATGGATGGATTCAGTCAGCGAAAGTCCCTCCAACTCAATCAATATCAACAACATGTCGTGATCGGTTAGGCTTGGTTTATTTTGTCAGAAAAGAAAGTAGTTTTCGGGGGTTCATTGATTAGTACACCTCCGGTGCTGGTAAGGTCGGGACCGTGGTCGTCCGTCTCCGGTTTGCCGGCCGATAAGATTTCTGAGATTGACCAGCCAGCTGGGTTGGTTTGGCTATTCTTTTCTATTGAAAAGGAGTCAGCTGTCTGCGCGAGTCACCTTCTTCTAGGCTCCGCTGGACGACACGGCATTTTCGTTCAAATATAGGCCGGCCGTACTTGTGATGGTTCCCAAGGATCCAATATGACCACTTAGGTCTACGTTGCCACGATATTGTTCTATGAAAGCGGGCGGCTGTTTAGAAGTTCGGCCCGGTTTTTTGGTGTCGTAGGGGAGGGATTGACCTTTCTAACGCATATTCAGTCGTACCGGCATGGCCCCACTGATTTGTTTTCGATCGGAGCATCAAGCAGCGCAACCCGGTTCTACTTGACTAAGCCCGTGCTCCTCCAAGGAGGGAGTTTGCTTTACCCAACTCCCTTTTTGATAACAAGACAGAAACCCCCGACCCGACACTCATTAGTTGAAAATGAAGAATGAAAAGTGCCCTAGCAAGCACCTATTCCTATCAAAAAGCGAGATTTTACAAGCAAAAAAAGCCTTTTCTATCTTATTAGTAATAAATAAAGGCCCTGCAATCAAAAAAGAGCGCTAACACCCTTTCTATAGTAAGGGGCCTTTTCAATAAGGCTCGCGTAGGGGCGCTCACCTTTTTTTCCCTAAAATAGAATATTTTGAAGTTGGTAAAGGCCCGCCCCTTGTTTCAGTCAGAATGAGTCCCCGGGACCCCGGGACATTGGCTTCCGCCAACAGTGAACTATTAAGGATCGCATCCCGCGCATATTCTACATTATAGCCTGCAACTAATTCAGCTTCCGCTTCTGGGAGATCAAACGGAGCTCGATTAGTTTCTGCTAGACAAGAAATAAAGAACATAACCAATACAGGGAACAAGGGAATACCGGACCATATCTGCTTTTGCGCCATGACAATCTCACTCGAATTACGGGGACCTACACATATTAGTACAGTATACCGGGGTCCCCGGCCAGAACCACACGTGCAAGTTTCCCTGCATGTGGCTCGTCCGTGCTTTCCGAGGCGCTGCCTGTGACTCAGCATGGGAGAAGGGGGCGGAACTGCACACTTTCGTGTTCAGAGCATTGTCCGAGTGAGTAGGCAGCGCCTACCAAGCAAAGCTTTCTTGAAGAGGCTGGGCTGCTTCCTTTTCGGCGCCCGCCCTTTATTTATTTAGATGTTGAGGCA